GATTTCTTTTTATAAATAGAAATTAAATATTAAATAATATATATTAATATGGAAACCTATAAAAAAAAGCAAAGATAATAGCAATTATTAGTCTTAGAATCGAGTTGGGCAAAATATTTTTTATATGGATGAACCAAATTGCTGAGTCTAATAAGTTCAATTTCAAGTAAGAACAAGGATTATGTTATAAAAAAACTTTTCATTCTAAAAAAAAAGAGATTTGATCCAATTTAAAAGAAGAAAGAATCAAAATAGAATTTTTTTTTTTTTCATTTTTTTTTTTATTTTATATATTATTATAGTGATTCAAATCAATAACATTTCATTTTTGAATAAAGTTCCATGGCATAGTTATTTATTATTTTATTATTAGATTATTATTCGATTATTTTACTCAAAGGTTTTACAAAAAAATCGGTTGATTCCAAATCACGAGATGGGTAGATGTCACAGATAATGAGTCATTTCTTTTTTTTTTCTACCGCTCTTTCTTTATCTTTGTTAGTAACATCGCCAATGTAATAGTTGATGAATCAAAAACTTGAAATTGAACTTATTCTTTTTCTTTGAATTTATATTTTTTATTTTTTTCTTTCCAAATGAAAACTTAGGTAAGTGCTTTAGAAACATATGTATAAAAAGAAGATATTTTATTTAGCTCCTTCATGCCTACTCTAACTAGTTATTTCGGTTTTTTACTAGCGGCTTTAACTATTACCTCCGCTCTATTTATAGGTCTAAACAAGATACGACTTATTTGAAATTAATTGAATGAAGAACTCAAGAAATACTTTATGTGGAATTCCGTCCATTTTATAGTTTTTAACTTTTTAACTGGGTCAATTAATAATTTTTTGTTATTGAGATTCATATACAATTCAGATTAATATTTTAGGGATAGATATTACCTTTCTTTTTTTTTTTTTCAAACGAATTGATTGAAATGATTGAAGTTTTTCTATTTGGAATCGTCTTAGGTCTAATTCCTATTACTTTGGCTGGATTATTTGTAACTGCATATTTACAATACAGACGTGGTGATCAGTTGGACCTTTGATTAATTAACAAATCTTTTATTTTTGTGATTGACCTCCTTCTTTCTCTAATCCACAGGAGGTCAATTTTTGATTAGATTATTGTTCATTTATTTCAGTCTAATTCGATAATTCAATTTGACCTAAGAAGAATCACGCCCTGTAGGATTTGAACCTACGACATCGGGTTTTGGAGACCCACGTTCTACCGAACTGAACTAAGAGCGCTTTCTTATCACAATCGCTAAGGCTGAAAAGAACAGGTTTTTTTATAACTCTAAACTCTATCTACGTCCTCCAAAGTAATTAGGTAGGGATGACAGGATTTGAACCCGTGACATTTTGTACCCAAAACAAACGCGCTACCAAGCTGCGCTACATCCCTTTCAATTCAATTTGTTTTTATAATGTAATTGTAAAGAATCCTTGTCTTGTTTTCCACATCCTTAATTTTTCATAGAAATACATAATTTAATTTGACTTCTTATTTCCTCTTTTTTTGGTCTCTTATCATATCAATAGAAAGGTTTTTCTATAAAAAATATTTTTCGGGAATGTTCCCCGTTCAGTAGGAAACGACATGGTCTTTTTTTTTTCTTAAAAAAAGATCTTATCTACTATTAACCACTATATTAAATTACTATATTAATTATATTAATTATTATTATATTATTGTATATTTTATTTTAATTTGACTTATATAAACATCAAGTAGTTTTTACATATATACATCGAATCATAGATTAGATATGGATTACTATTATTTTATACATTAAAGTTAAAGAAATTAAAAAGGAGAATTTGAAATGCGAGATTTCAAAACCTATCTTTCCGTGGCACCAGTATTAAGTACTTTATGGTTTGGTTCTTTAGCTGGTCTATTAATCGAAATCAATCGTTTTTTCCCAGATGCGTTGACATTCCCCTTTTTTTCATTCTAGTTATTGATATGGGAAGGGGTTAACGAAGATTAGAGAATGAAATACTGTGATTAGAAATTAAAAATTTTTGGAATTTGATTCCGTAGTCGTAGTATTTCTTTACTTAACTTATATATTATTACTCTATTGATTTTAATTAAAAAAATCTTTAGCAACTTCTATTTTTGCAACTTTTCTATTTAAATAAAAAAATAGAAAAGTTGCTTGAATCAAATATACAAAGGAGGTTCATGGCTAAGGGTAAAGATGTCCGAGTAAAAGTTATTTTAGAATGTACGGGTTGTGTTCGAAAGAGTTTTAATAAAGGATCAAGAGGTGTTTCCAGATATATTACTCAAAAGAATCGACACAATACGCCTAGTCGGTTGGAATTGCGAAAATTCTGTCCCTATTGTTACCAACATACAATTCATGGCGAGATAAAGAAATAGGTTGAACCGGGCATCTGTCTATTATCCTTTCAAGTAAGGGGACAAAATTTTTATTATATATAGATAAATAATATAGATAAATAGGATTTTTTTTATAGAAAAATTTTTTCTATAATTTTTTCTATATTATAAAAATAATTAAAAGATTAATATTATTCTATTAAAAGTAAAGATTGAATTTTATATTTAAATATTTAATTTAAATTTAATTATTATTTAAATTATAATATAATAATAAATTATTATTATATTATTATATTATTATATATAATATAAAATATATAAAATAGAAATAAACAAATCGAATCCTATTTTTTTGTTTTGGCTGGACCTAAAAAAAATAAGAATTAAGAAATAGGATTTTCGGTATAAGGAATAAACTAAACAAACTATGGATAAATCCAAGCGACCCTTTATTAAATCCAAGCGATCATTTCGTAGGCGTTTACCCCCGATTCAATCGGGGGATCGAATTGATTATAGAAACATGAGTTTAATTAGTCGATTTATTAGTGAACAAGGAAAAATTTTATCTAGGCGAGTAAATAGATTGACCTTGAAACAACAACGATTAATTACTATTGCTATAAAACAAGCTCGTATTTTATCTTTGTTACCTTTTCTTAATAATGAGAAACAATTTGAAAGAACCGAGTCGACTACTAGAACTGCTAGTTTTAGAAACAAAAATAAATAAAAAAAATAGACTTATTTTTTTTTATTTCCTATTTAACGGATTGCGGTTTTGTTCTAAAAAATTGTGAGAATCTAGAAAAATTGAAATTTGATTGTCACGTCATAAGATAATATAAAATTTGGGAATTTTTTTTTTGAATGGATTTGTTGATTTTTATTTATTTCTATATTATTGGATTTTCTCAGACTAATTTCGACTCTATACTCCCGGAGAATAAACTCCGGGGAACTTAATTTAAATAATTTCGAAGTATTCTTTCGAATCTTCGTTTTTTATGATCTCATTGTAAATCATATAAATACAATTCCTATTTAATATAGCTATTTGTGCAAGTATTTTACGATTAAGAAGCAACTGTCTCTTGTACAGATCGTGTATAAATTTACTATAATTATAGTATACACCTTTTTCGCGAATTACTGCGTTTATCCGAGTGATCCACAAACGACGAAAATCCCTCTTTTGCCTATCTCTATCCCGATGAGCCGAAACCAAAGCTCTTATTTTCTGTTGAGCAATAGTTCGAGTAAGCCTTGAATGCGCCCCTCGAAAGCTTGATCCAAATAAACGAACTTTTTTTCTTCGTCTTCGAGCTATATATCCTCGTTTAACTCTAGTCATTGAATAAATGAAACTTTGATGAATAACTTATTGATTTTCTTTCTTTGAGCTATTCTTTTCTTATCCTGATCTATTAATAACAAAACGGATTTTTCCAATGTATAAAATAAAAATTCCAATGGCTTTTGCTACTATAACCTTCCCAACCACTATTTTTTTTTCGACATTTCGTCTTGAATCAAGACAATAAAATAAGAAATTGTATTAATGTATCAAACAAAAGTAAATAAAAAAATGTAAATTCAAATTAAATATAGATGATTAAAGAAATAAATAGCGGGTTCCTTCGTTTCTATGGTTACTTTTTAAACGGTGAGGTCCTTTCTATACACCGGAGCCCTTTACTTCTACCTTCTACTTCATTTCCAGAATCTTATTCATAACTTGTACAGTTCAAACTTTTTGGCTCTACCCATGAATTATCCAGTAATAGGTCTTTCACAACGAGATTCACCTATACAGTAACGGTATTTAATTTTGAAGGTTAGCTGGATAGCTGACCCTGTTAGTCCGTTCTTGCAAGAATGGGAGCAGAATTTTTTTGCTCTTAAAATAAGATTCCCTGCTAAACGGATAACATTCGTTACCGATGGGAAGTTTTTTCTTATCTTAAAGCTGATTTATACCAACAGAAACCATAAATTTCATACCCAATAGATGAACGGATCATTTTCATTTTATGAATTTTAAAGAATGACTGGAGTTTTAGACTATAGTACGGATCATTGATACTGGAAAAATTTTTTCCTTTCATTCTCATAATCTGAACGAGTCACACATACACCCTAGTACATGTTCCTCGGCGCTGAGGGCATCCCCGAAGAGCGGGGGATTTCGTGACATTTCGGATTGGCTGTCTTGTGTTTCTAATAAGTTGTTTAATAGTTGGCATCTTGAATCATATACATAATGGGCTGGTTTAGATCAATCCTAACCGAATGTAGTTCTAGTTAATAGAATATTAAACCCAGACTGGTAAACCTAGTAATAAGAAAAAATTGCAAATGTTAAACTATTTTTATTCGTTTTATTCGACCGCTACAAGATCAACAATTCCATGAGCTTGGGCTTCTGTTGCTGACATAAAAACATCCCTTTCGAGATCTTCGGATATAACCCATAAGGGTTTGCCCGTTCGTTGTACATAAACCCTTGTGAGGGTTTCACGCAATTTTAAAAGTTCTTCCGCTTCCAGGAGAAATTCTCCCGTTTGAGCCTCATAAAAAGAGCTTGCGGGTTGATGAATCATTACCCTGATGATATATCCTAAAAAATTTCTTCTAGACTCGCACAATTAAACGAAGAGAAGAAATATGGAATAACAATAAAAAAGATAGAATTGAACAACCGTACGTGCATCTTTTTCGCATTGCATACGGCTCGACAATGGAATTTACTTTTTTCTTTTTAAAGAAAAAATATAGAATCGATCAGATCCAGATTACTAAATTATCCAATTACCACCCTTCTTTTCGTAGGAACTTAAAAATACTATGATGGCTCCGTTGCTTTATATATTGATTTCATTTGTAAGCAATCCCAAAGTTTCTTTTTAATCCGAAAAATAAGGAAATTTTTTTTTGTACTCTTTTTCTTTTCTTTCAAACCTAAATAGAATAGAGTCTTTTTTTATGAAAAAAAAATGAAAAAAAAAGTTTGTGACGCTGAAATGTACTCCTGATAGAAAATAGAAAATCGAGAATACTCTTCATCTCATACTACTCTTTCGATACATAATCAAATGTTTTGAAACTAAAAAAAAATTTCTCATATCGAATTCAAAGTGCCATGCTATTATTACTTAATATTTCATATGGTGAAGGCATAGTCTTCTTTTTTCACTCAAACTAAAAACTCATTGGCGCCAAGCGTGAGGGAATGCTAAACGTTTGGTAATTTCGCCTCCAACCAGGATAAATGATCCCATTGAAGCAGCTAACCCCATGCATATTGTATGTACATCTGGTCGGACAAATTGCATGGTATCATAAATAGCTATTCCGGGTATTACCCACCCGCCTGGAGAATTTATAAACAAATACAAATCCTTGGTATCGTCCTCAATACTCAGATATACCATAAGACCAATAAGTTGATTCGAGATCTCGCTATCGACTTCTTGGCCTAAAAAAAGTAATCGTTCTCGATAAAGTCGGTTGATTAGGGTAAAATAGTATCCCTTAGGAACCGTACGTGCACCTTTTGATGCATACGGTTCAAACAAAATTTTGACAAAAAATCAATGTGTAGATTCTAGATGTTTTTTTATTTTTCATAGAGGTTTTTCCAACTTATCTTATAAATATAAAATGAAAATAGAAAATATATATAATTTACTAACCTTATCGAACTTACTTTTCATTGATGTATCATATCATCGAGATCCAATACAAATCACGATGTCATTTTCTTGTTCTTGAATGGGTCTTCTTAATTTTTTTAGGTTTATGCTCTACTCCGGGTAAAGATCTGTCCGATTTCTATTTGCCCATATAGGACAAATGTTTCCAATACCGCTTGTTTATTTTTTGTTAAAATTGCCCGTTTTTTTGTTATTTATTTCCTATCTTTTCTTTCATCAATTTCAATATTCAACCTATTCTTTACTTTTATTCGAGTGATTAAGATTGAGATCACTCTTTTTCTATTTTTAATGTCAAATCGAAACAATTAAGAGTTTTAAGAGTTTAAAGTAAATAAACTAGATAATACTAGATAATACAAGTAGTAATCTTCAAAATATTCCCAATTGGGATTGGGCTTTTTATAAACGGAGCCTGGATACTTCATTTTGTTGGTCCAACTGAGCCAACCATAAAAAATTCTAACTGATAATATTAATCTAAATCCCCCTAAAACTAAAAAATAGATCTAATTGCATTTCACGCTCCAAATTTTCGATGATTCAATCAATCTTTCTTGGGCGAAAGGGAGGGTATCTCAATCGGGAGAGAGAACGGGGAAATCCCATATGACCCGATATATCTGACAAGTCGCACTATACGTCAACCCAAGATGCATCTTCCTCTCCAGGACTTCGAAAGGGAACTTTTGGAACACCAATAGGCATTAAATGAAAGAAAAAATAATTAATTACTCTATTTCACTTTGATGTGGAAACGTAATAATAAAAATTAGAGTTAGTTATTGTCTTTCTAATATCAAACTTTATTCGATTTTCTGGATAGATTGGAAAGGTTTAGTTTTAAAAGACAGAATAAATAAAGGAAAATTCTTATCGATAGAATAAACGGTTATTAAAGCATTTCCTGATAGACGATGGTATCAACTCCCCATTGCGTATTGCTACTTATCGAGTATAGAATAGATTTGTTTCTCTTTGTTCCTACAAACACAATTAATTGTTCTATTATTACCAACAGAATAGAACAAACATTAACTCTTTTTCCAAAGTAATTCATTGAACAAAAGGGGTCCATTGCATAATCATAGTCTTTTCCAATGCAATAAAGTAACATAGTGTCATTTTTCTTTGATAAAGGGGTATTTCCATGGGTTTACCTTGGTATCGTGTTCATACCGTCGTATTGAATGATCCCGGTCGGTTGATTTCTGTCCATATCATGCATACAGCTTTGGTTGCTGGTTGGGCCGGTTCAATGGCTCTATATGAATTAGCAGTTTTTGATCCCTCTGACCCCGTTCTTGATCCAATGTGGAGACAGGGTATGTTCGTTATACCTTTCATGACTCGTTTGGGAATAACCAATTCATGGGGCGGTTGGAGTATTACAGGAGGAACTATAACGGATCCCGGTATTTGGAGTTACGAAGGTGTGGCCGGAGCGCATATTGTGTTTTCGGGCTTGTGCTTTTTGGCAGCTATTTGGCATTGGGTGTATTGGGATCTAGAAATATTTTCTGATGAACGTACAGGAAAGCCTTCGTTGGATTTGCCTAAGATTTTTGGCATTCATTTATTTCTTTCCGGGGTGGCTTGTTTTGGTTTTGGTGCATTTCATGTAACAGGCTTGTACGGTCCCGGAATATGGGTATCCGATCCTTATGGACTGACTGGAAAAGTACAACCTGTAAGTCCAGCATGGGGTGTGGAAGGTTTTGATCCTTTTGTTCCAGGAGGAATAGCCTCTCACCATATTGCAGCAGGGACATTAGGCATATTAGCCGGTTTATTTCATCTTAGTGTCCGGCCGCCTCAACGTCTATACAAAGGATTACGTATGGGCAATATTGAAACCGTTCTTTCGAGTAGTATCGCTGCTGTCTTTTTTGCAGCTTTTGTTGTTGCCGGAACTATGTGGTATGGTTCAGCAACTACTCCGATCGAATTATTTGGTCCCACCCGTTATCAATGGGATCAGGGATACTTTCAGCAAGAAATATACCGACGAATAACTGCTGGGCTAGCCGAAAATCAAAGTTTATCAGAAGCTTGGTCGAAAATTCCTGAGAAATTGGCTTTTTATGATTACATTGGTAATAATCCGGCGAAAGGAGGATTATTTAGAGCGGGCTCAATGGACAACGGCGATGGAATAGCTGTTGGATGGTTAGGACACCCTATTTTTAGAGATAAAGAAGGACGTGAACTCTTTGTACGCCGTATGCCCACTTTTTTTGAAACCTTTCCGGTCGTTTTAATAGATGGAGACGGAATTGTTCGAGCTGACGTTCCTTTTAGAAGAGCGGAATCTAAGTATAGCGTTGAACAAGTGGGTGTAACTGTTGAGTTTTACGGTGGTGAACTTAACGGAGTCAGTTATAGCGATCCTGCTGCTGTGAAAAAATATGCTAGACGTGCTCAATTGGGTGAAATCTTCGAATTAGACCGTGCTACTTTGAAATCAGATGGAGTTTTTCGTAGTAGTCCGAGGGGTTGGTTTACTTTTGGACATGCTTCCTTTGCCCTACTCTTCTTTTTCGGACACATTTGGCATGGGTCTAGAACCTTGTTCCGAGATGTTTTTGCTGGTATTGACCCCGATTTGGATCTTCAAGTAGAATTTGGCGCATTCCAAAAAATTGGGGATCCAACTACAAGAAGACAAGGAGTTTAATCCAACATTGCTTTGTTATTTTTTGTCTCTATATTTTTTTTTATTTGATATAGGATACTAGCGCAATCTTGATTTGAATCACCGCTCTCTTTTTTTTGTTTACTTTTTCTTTTTTATCATTATCGGGAAAATAATCCGAAGTAAACAGGTATGGAAGCTATAATTGTAAACCACAATCGAATCTATGGAAGCATTGGTTTATACATTTTTATTAGTCTCGACTCTAGGGATAATTTTTTTCGCTATCTTTTTTAGGGAACCTCCTAAAATTCAAACTAAAAAGATGAAATGATTTTTCATTATCGCAATTGAAGTAATGAGCCTTCCCATATGGGAAGGCTCATTACTTCGACTAATCTCCGTGTTCCTCGAAGGGATCTCTTAGTTGTTGAGAGGGTTGCCCAAAAGCGGTATATAAAGCATACCCAGTAAAACTGACAAGTAAACCAGATATAAAGATGGCGACTAGGGTTGCTGTTTCCATTATTATTATTATATTTTATATAATTTTATAATTTTAAGACCACAATGGATCTATTATAAAATAATTTATTTACAACGGAATGGTATACAAAGTCAACAGATCTCAATGAATATAATCGGATTTATGGCTACACAAACCGTTGAAGGTAGTTCTAAATTTCGTCCAAAACCTACTACCATAGGGGTTTTATTGAAACCGTTGAATTCAGAATATGGTAAAGTAGCTCCTGGGTGGGGAACTACTCCTTTGATGGGAGTTGCAATGGCTTTATTTGCAGTATTCCTATCTATTATTTTGGAAATTTATAATTCTTCCGTTTTACTGGATGGAATTTCAATGAATTAAATCCACAAGAAAACGAAATCCAAAAGAACCAGGATGTTCTATAAGAACCCGGATGTTCTAATTTTTCAATATAAAGTGAATTTTTAGGAATTCTAGATTCTATTTCTAACTCCCCCTTTGGTAGTTCGATCGCGGAATTTCTTTCTGTATTTCCGGAATATGAGTGTGTGACTTGTTCTAATTGATCCTATTGATAATACAGAAAATAAGTCTGTCATCTTATCCTGATAGAGATGGTTCTACCTCGTCTGATATTTCTTTTGGTATTTGAAACACGTAATAGCTAAAATAGATCAAGAAATATTTGAACTATGATTCATATTTAATATTCAAACCTCGAGATCGGATTCAAAATCAAAAAAAAAGGCTTTTCAAAGAAAAAATTAGAAGTTATAAATCGAAAGATTT